GTCTTGTAGTTGTAAATCCTAGATGTGAAAATAGGTGGAATTCCTGAAGAAAGGCTATAAGAAGAATAGGTGGAAATCAATATGCAAAAAGAAAAAACAATGGCTAATGCCAGAAAAAGAATCAATCTATAAATAGAGTTCAGGTTCGAATTCCGTTAGGAATATCTATAATCTTAGCGAAATGAAAGAATTCCTCATGATTCTTAATTTATCTACTTGATCTTTTTGAAAATGAGGTCGTTGAACTTGAAACTTCACTTATTGAATTGAGTTAAAGAATGGAATTGGAGTCAGTTGGATCGTATCAGTGAAATCGAGTACTAACTCCCATTTCTTATTGGATTAAGGGCTCAACTTTCTTTCGGACATTTTTTTGTTTTTTAGGTTTGCAAAATGAAAGAAGACTCTCTTTTGATTATTTTTTCTTATGAGAATTGATCCTACTACTTCTGGTCCTGGGGTTTCCACACTTGAAGAAAAAAACCAGGGGCGTATCGTTCAAATCATTGGTCCGGTACTGGATGTAGCCTTTCCGCCGGGAAAGATGCCTAATATTTACAACGCTTTAGTAGTTAAAGGTCAAGATACTCTTGGCCAAGAAATTAATGTGACTTGTGAGGTACAGCAATTATTAGGAAATAATCGAGTGAGAGCTGTAGCTATGAGTGCAACAGATGGTCTGATGAGAGGGATGGAAGTGATTAACACAGGAGCTCCTCTAAGTGTTCCAGTTGGTGGAGCGACTCTCGGACGAATTTTCAACGTTCTTGGAGAACCTGTTGATAATTTAGGTCCTGTAGATACACGCACAACATCTCCTATTCATAGATCTGCGCCTGCCTTTATACAGTTAGATACCAAATTATCGATTTTTGAGACAGGGATTAAAGTAGTGGATCTTTTAGCTCCTTATCGCCGTGGAGGAAAAATCGGACTTTTCGGAGGGGCTGGAGTAGGTAAAACAGTACTCATCATGGAATTGATCAACAACATTGCCAAAGCTCATGGAGGCGTATCCGTATTTGGCGGAGTAGGTGAACGTACTCGTGAAGGAAATGACCTTTACATGGAAATGAAAGAATCGGGAGTCATTAATGAACAAAATATTGCAGAATCAAAAGTAGCCCTAGTCTATGGTCAGATGAATGAACCGCCGGGAGCTCGTATGAGAGTTGGTTTAACTGCCCTAACCATGGCGGAATATTTCCGGGATGTTAATGAACAAGACGTACTTCTATTTATCGACAATATTTTTCGTTTCGTCCAAGCAGGGTCCGAAGTATCTGCTTTATTAGGGAGAATGCCTTCTGCTGTAGGTTATCAACCGACTCTTAGTACAGAAATGGGTTCTTTGCAAGAAAGAATTACTTCTACCAAAGAGGGATCCATAACTTCCATTCAAGCAGTTTATGTCCCTGCGGACGATTTGACTGACCCCGCCCCTGCCACAACATTTGCACATTTAGATGCCACTACTGTATTATCCAGAGGACTGGCTGCCAAAGGGATCTATCCAGCAGTAGATCCTTTAGATTCAACGTCAACCATGCTTCAACCTCGGATCGTTGGCGAGGAACATTATGAAACTGCGCAAAGGGTTAAGCAAACTTCACAGCGTTACAAAGAACTTCAGGACATTATAGCTATTCTTGGGTTGGACGAATTATCCGAAGAGGATCGTTTAACTGTAGCAAGAGCACGAAAAATTGAGCGTTTCCTATCACAACCCTTCTTCGTAGCAGAAGTATTTACGGGTTCCCCGGGAAAATATGTTGGTCTAAGAGAAACAATTAGGGGATTTCAACTGATCCTTTCCGGAGAATTAGATAGTCTTCCTGAGCAGGCCTTTTATTTGGTAGGTAACATCGATGAAGCTACCGCGAAGGCTCTGAACCTAGACGAGGAGAGCAAATCGAAGAAATGACCTTAAATCTATGTGTACTAACTCCTAATCGAATTATTTGGAATTCGGAAGTGAAAGAAATCATTTTATCTACTAATAGTGGTCAGATTGGTGTATTACCAAATCACGCCCCCATTGCCACGGCTGTAGATATAGGCATTTTGAGAATAGGTCTGAAGGAACAATGGTTTACAATAGCCTTGATGGGTGGTTTCGCTAGAATAGTCAATAATGAAATAACCGTTTTAGTAAACGATGCGGAAAGGGGTAGTGACATTAATCCAAAAGAAGCTCAGCAAACTCTTGAAATAGCGGAAGCTAACTTGAGTAGAGCTGAAGGGAAAAGACAAACAATTGAGGCGAATTTAGCTCTCAGACGAGCTAGAACGCGAGTAGAGGCTATTAATGCAATCTCGTAATTAGTTGTTGGCGTGGCCAAATAATAAAAAGAGGTTGTGTTTATATACTCTTTTTTTGATTCTGCCGACTCAATCAAGGGTAATCGGATTCTGATGCAAGGAAAAAATCAATCAATTCAATAGAATAGGAGTAGCAGGGAATGGAAAAGGTACAAAATAAATAACAAAGAATAAAGAAGGCGGGTAGAAATACTTATTAGATACCATTGACTGCGGTATCTAATAAGTTCTACCTACTATTGGATTTGAACCAATGACTCCTGCCGTATGAAAGCAATACTCTAACCACTGGGTTAAGTAGGTTATTTATCATCACAAAGAGAAACAAAAGAAACCCCTCACATTGATGGATTATAGATAGAATTTGACTTCTAAGCAATATTCTCACAGGAAACATATGAGAGATCAATCATGTCTTGTCAAGATGAATAGTACTATTCATCTTGACAAGACATGAAATACAAAGTAAAATATTTCTCACAAATAAAAGGGCTATAGCTCAGTTAGGTAGAGCACCTCGTTTACACGCGCGCCAATGTTTTTCAAAGGAGTCCATCATGCAATCAACAGAATTTCTCTTATTGAGAAATTGATGTCTTACTCCATGGATTCGAGAGAACAAGAGCCTGACAAATATTTGATTGGTCCAATTATGTAGGGTGCCCATTTGGGCACTAAAATCGAACCCATCATAGATTTGATAATTGATAAGGTCAATATTCAGACCACTCAATGCTAGGTAGAATGAGTAGAAGGACCTCAAAAAAATCTCTTTTCGTCCTATGAACTTTAAGGTGTATAAAGTTTCATATTTGACGCTTTGAGCAGAGCGATAGAGACTACATTTCACTTAGGTTGATCTAGGCCATAGGCAGACCTACGTCAAGCCAACTCTTCTTTGAAACACTTTGGTATTGCTCATGAGCAGAAATACAAATACTGAATCATAGCACGTGGAGCCATCTTGTTATCTTTTTATCAAGAAAAATATGGCGGACTAGCTGATCTTTCTATCAGTTGATGAAAGAGCCCAATGCAAAAAAAAAATGCATGTTGGGTCTTTGAAACAGGTCAAATCATTTCGATAATAAAACGTTTGATCTGTTTTACCGAGAATGTCTACGGTTCGAGTCCGTATAGCCCTAATTTGGTAATGAATTGAAAATGAAAAAAAAAATGGCATTTCTTTTTCTTTCTATCTTACTAATTCTTTAGTGTATTTATAGTATTCTAGTATACTTTTCTCATTATTATATTGTTTGTAGCTGGCCGGGTGCTTGTTCCATCGGAATAGAATCATTCCAGCACACTCGCTCTTTTGGGATCGTTCGAAGCATAAAACTAATAAAAATGTAAAAATGAAGTTCAATGGACCCAACCGGTGTTTTGAAATTTCGGATAAACAAACCTATTCTTCATATTCATTAATCTTCATGGTGCTATTACATAATATGATGATTTTGACCTCTGACCACAATCAAGAGGCCCTTTTCTCTTTTTGTATACCCAAAAGAAGGGGATTTTTGATTTTTGAAGGAAAAATCATGACATGAGCCCGGGTTGGGTAAAAAAAACTACAACGAGACCCAAGACAAATGGAATCAAATAGTAAATCATATGGGTCTTAGGCTGGCTGTTATACAATCTATATTTGTATCCCAATTTTCTACTCCAAACCAATTGCCCATCATTCAAAATTCCAATTCTACCGATGCTTACTTTCTACAATAATATTAGGGTTGGAATTTGGCTGAATTAGCAATCCCCTGACCCGTCGCTTTTATTGTGCGGAAAAGCAGTCCCAAGAATTTATTGTCTTGTCTCAAAGATAATGAATTAATTGTCTTTTAATCCATTAGTGTTTGCCCCCTTTCGATTTCCGTGAGTTGGTTTTATCATTTAGCATTTTGTCTGCCGAATCGTCCGCTAACTCGCGATTCCATTAAAAATAAAAAATATCCTTTTTTTTTATAGATCAGAATCACATCATTTATCATTTGACTGACTCTATCGCCGTGCTGCGCCCCAGTGTATAGGTTTGCTTCAAAACAACTTTTTTACTGATATGAAACCTAATTTCGAGTACAAAAGACCCATATTTGGAATATTTGGAATGAGTCTTTGAAGACTTCAAACTCTCATTTCATAACTCGACTTTTTGGGGGCGCAAGCCGGGCGACGAGATAGTATAGGCTCAAAGCAAAGCCTATAATTGGAATTTTCCGATAGAGAATCCACGAGTTGTTATATCTTATATCTAAGGCCCTTTTTCAAATCTATTTAATCTTAAACAGGGAGAGATAATAGAATCGATCAATGCATTCTGTAAAAGCAATAATTTGCTATTATGGATCGTAATGAAAAAAATAATACCAATAGCATATGAGTCTTTTCATATTATTCATTATTATTCTCTTAGCTAATAATATATTCATCTTACTAATACACATGAATTTCATAAGATTTCACCGTTATTTATTTATCTTTATTTATTTAATTGCTATAGAATTAGAATTGTAAACTCAATGTGAAGTAATGTCTTTAGAGATACCCCGAGGTGCTGTGAAAGCAAGGCAAGAAAGTCTTATTTGTATAAGAACAGGATATGTCTATACCATATCAAAATAGAATTGAAGTAAGTGTAAGATTGAATTTTCTATTTCTATTGGATGAATCTT